TATGTATATATCAATAGATATTTACTTATAAATTTCTCTGAGAGTATGCATGCATATTTGCTTTTTTCTATTATTATTCCCAAATTTAACTCTTAAATTTCAGCGTAAATACAAAAATTTCTCTTTTGTTGGCAATACGTACAATATCTTCTATTTCCGCAGAGACAGCAGTTTTTATAATAATTCTATTATAATAAAGCTTAATTTCAGTACAAAATTTCTTAATCGGCAATTTTCGCATCATTAATATTATTCTTTAACTAACTAGTCTATCTAAGTCATTATAGTTTAAAAAAAACATTGAATTGTGGTTTCAAAAATGCTTTCCTAGCTAATAACCATGGTACCTTTCCGATCAGCTATAATAATATTTTTTCTATCCTCCCTAACTTTACCCTCCAGATTATACCTTTTTTCATCCTCTACTTCCATCTTTTTATCATGACATATACTATCTATCTCCTCTACTCATATCTCCCTTTCTATAATTATAGATCCTCAAGGAATACTCTTTATATCCGTAATTATATTTATTTCAGGAAACGTTTTAATATTTTCTAAATCATATATACAAAGTGATAATAACATCTCACGCTTTACTCACCTTACTCTTTTATTCGTTCTCAGAATAAACATATTAGTACTTTTTCCTCATTTAATAATCCTACTCTTAGGATGGGACGGATTAGGAATCACCTCTTTTCTTCTAATTATTTATTACCAAAACCCAAAATCTTTAGCCGCAGGGATATTTACTGCTCTTACTAACCGGATTGGAGACGTTCTTATTCTAATCAGAATTGCTTGACTCCTCCAAAATGGAAACTGAATTATCACCAATGTCTGAATAAATGAATATTCTTCTTTTATTATCTTATCCCTAACCATTGCAGGAATAACAAAAAGAGCTCAAATCCCTTTCTCTAGTTGACTCCCAGCAGCTATAGAAGCCCCTACACCCGTTTCAGCCCTAGTACACTCTTCTACCCTTGTAACAGGAGGAATCTTTCTCCTAATCCGTTTCTTTCCTTTCCTAAACCAACTACCTTTTTTTAGTTTCTCTCTATTAATTATATCTTCCTTAACTATATTAATAGCCGGATTATCTGCTATAAACGAAATAGACATAAAAAAAGTAATTGCTCTTTCTACTTTAAGCCAATTAGGACTTATAATAATAAGACTAGCTATAGGGATGCCTTCACTAACTTTATTTCATCTCCTGACGCATGCTCTATTTAAAGCCCTCCTATTTATAACAGCAGGAAGAATTATCCTCTACGCTTCTCACAATCAAGACCTTCGATTAATAGGACTATCTGCACCCTCAATTCCTATAACATCAACCTCAATATTAATTGCCAATATAGCTTTACTTGGGGCCCCCTTTCTAGCCGGTTTCTACTCCAAAGACTTAATCTTAGAAGAAATTCTATTTAATCAGTCAAACTCCTTAATTTTTTTAATTGCTTTCTTTGCAACAGGGCTTACTGCTGGGTACTCTCTTCGAATAATAATAATAATTTTATGAGCCCCAAAACACTCTATTCCCTGCTCTAATCTCACCGATAAAGACCTTCCTATTATCGCCCCAATATTTCTAATAACCTTAGCCGCTATTTTAGGAGGAAGAGCATTAAATTGAATCCTAATCAGCCCTAACCAACCTCTAATTATTCCTTTTTCCCAAAAAATTTTAACTCCCCTAGTAATTTTTATAGGTTTAACAACAGCTTGATTAATAACGAATTCTAAATTTATTTCAATATTTTCTAAAACCCCTATAATTCTCCATTCATCATCATCAATATGATTCCTTACCTTCTTAGCAACACAAAATATAATCTCAACCCCTTTAAAAACATCTATCTTCCTCTCATCTACAAGAGAAAACGGATGAATTGAACTTTCATCCAGACAAGGTACTAAAATATCCTTAGCAACTATTTCCTCCATAATTCAACAAAATCAATCGAAAATAATAAATAAACTTCTTCTAATAAGAATATTTACCATTATTCCCTTAATACTTTTATTCTGCCTTGGTAGCTTACATTAAAGCAAAGCATTGAAGCTGCTTAGACGATTTTTCATCCTAAAGCAATATAAATAGTATAATCCATTACATAAGTTTTTCATACTTAAAATACAATCCCGATTGTTTTATATAAACCCAGTCAGAAAGTAGTTTAAATAAAACCCTGCCTTTGGGAGGCAGAGAACCGTTCCTCCGGCTATCTGATAGCTATAGAAGCCGAAATCCAGGCATTGGTCTTGTAAGCCAAAAGATGAAGTTTTTCCTATAGCTATGACCCTACACTTAATATTTCCTATCCTCGTCTCTTCCTCTCTAATAACATTTATCCTTCAACGCCGACACCTATTAATAGCTCTTCTAGCTTTAGAAAGAACCACTTTAATAACTATAATTTTTGCTGCCACTATTTATGGGGCACCTTCGCAATTTAATATCATTATTATCCTAGTAATTATAACTTTAGCTGCTTGTGAAGCAAGCCTAGGACTTGCCTTAATAGTAATTATAACACGATCCTACGGATCAGACACCGTAAAACTACTTTCTATCAACAAATGCTAATAATTATTATTCCTCTTCTCTCTTTGCCCCTACTACCTAATCCATGATTTATTTCCACTTCTTTCATTTTATTCTTTTTTCCTTTAACCTTTATCTACCTTACTAACCCCTACCCCTGAACACTTACATTTAGATCTTTATTTTCAATTGACCTAATAAGCTCTTCATTAGTATTACTTACTTTATGAATTACAAGATTAATAATTCTAGCAAGATACAAAATTAAACAATCACATAATCTTCCTAAAAACTTTATTACTCTCTGTCTTCTTCTTAGAATTTTTTTAATTTTAGCCTTTTCTTCAAGTAATCTAATTCTATTCTACATTTTCTTTGAAAGCTCATTAATTCCTATTTTAATCTTAATCCTAACTTGAGGATACCAACCAGAACGTCTCCAAGCTAGTATATACCTAATAATATATACTTTAACAGCCTCCCTCCCTATATTAGTAATAATTTTCTTAATTTATTCAAAAAATAATCATTTATCACTAATGTTCCTGTCTTGAGTTTCTCCCCTCCCAAACTTATCAAATATTTGATGGTTAATTTTTATTTTAGCTTTCCTAGTAAAAATACCCATATTTTCTACACATTTATGACTCCCTAAAGCCCATGTAGAAGCCCCAGTAGCCGGCTCTATAATCTTAGCCGGAGTTCTACTAAAACTAGGAACATATGGATTATTACGAATATCCTTAATCTTTACCCAAATAAATAAACAATTTTCCTCTATAATTACTCCCTTAGCCTTATGAGGGGCTGTAATTACTAGCCTAATTTGTATTCGTCAAACAGATTTAAAATCCTTAATTGCTTATTCCTCTATTGGTCATATAGGAATTCTATTAGCAGGAATTTTAAGCTCTACAGAATGAGGCTGACAAGGAGCTATAACAATAATAATTGCACACGGCCTCTCTTCCTCTGCTCTTTTCCTCCTAGCAAACTCTACTTACGAATTAACACACACCCGAAGAATTTTTTTAACTAAAGGAATAATTATTCTTTTTCCAACTCTTACCCTTTGATGATTTATTGCAACAGCCGCAAACATGGCAGCCCCTCCAACTATTAATCTATTAAGAGAAATCCTTTTAATTACAGCAACTTTATCACAAACTTCTTTATTAGCTATTTTCCTAACAATCTTAAGATTCTTAACCGCCGCTTACTCCCTATTTCTATTTGCAGCCACTCAACATGGAGCTACTACTTCTACGTCAGCTCCCTTACCTCCTTTAAATTCCTCACTTTTTCTAAACTCAAGACTCCATCTAACCCCAATTTTTCTTCTAATCCTAAAACCTGAAATAATTTGTAACTGACTTTAACCTTATAGTTGAACTAACAACATTAAATTGCAGCTTTAAAAGTGTATACCTACTAAGGTTTAGTAAAATAAGCTAAACAAAGCTATTGGGTTCATACCCCAAACATGAGTATTCCTCTTTTACTAACAAGTTTGATTCTAGCTTAAAGTTAACTATTCCTAAAAAAAACACATGCAAATTCTTATCCTCCCGTGAAAAATCATTTTTTTATTCTAAAATTTAATATTTTTCAATTTAAAATATGATAAAAGATCAATTTCATAATAATTATACTTTAAAGAAATCTCACGCCTGCAGTGATTAATACTATATAGCTTAGAAATATGGCCTCGGTCATAGGAATTTAGAGTTGGTGAAACCCGTGCCAGCTACCGCGGTTAAACGACAGACTCAAGCTAACTCCTTCGGAAATTATGGTTTTTAGATATAAACACTTTCAAAAGAAGTCTAATTCTATCAACACTTTCTAAACCAAATATATCACTCCATCCACCCATGAAAGCCCAAAAAAAAACAAGGATTAGATACCCTTTTATTCTGGGCCCAAAATTATCCAGGGTACTACAAACACAGGTTTAAAACCCAAAGAACTTGGCGGTACCTAAATCCAATCAGGGGAACCTGTCCTTTAAATCGACAATCCACGTAAATTTTACCTTTTTTTGAAACCTCAGCCTGTATACTGCCGTCGCCAGCTCACCATAAAAATGCTAGTGAGCCAAAAGACTTATATCTTTACGTCAGGTCAAAGTGCAGCCTATAAAAAGGAAGAGATGGGTTACAACTTAAAATCTAAATATGAATTATCTATGAAAAACCATATAAAAGTGGACTTGAAAGTAATTAAAAATAACTTATTTTAATGAATATGGCAACCTAAGGTGTGCACACATCGCCCGTCACTCTCGCCGAAAGGGGAGATAAGTCGTAACATAGCAGGTGTAATGGAAATTGCACCTTCAAAATACAGCATCTAAAGAATGCCTTTCACTTACACTGAAAAGAGAATTTAAAAAAATTTATTTTGAAACATCCTACATTCCAATATTTTTCCTAACTTTTTAAATAAAAGTCGATTCACAAATATATCCTCCCAAATATCCACTCCTTAAGTACTGCAAAGGAAAACCTACATTATTTTAAAGTAAAACTAAAATCTTCTACCTTGTGCATCATGGCTTAGCAAGTCAATTCTAATTACAGCCTATCCCGAAATCTTCACGAGCTGATAAAAATTTGTTTAGCACCCACTATTGTATGTTTCAAAATACTTAGAAAAATTTTATCAGAAGCTACATACTTCCCGCGTAAGACTATAGCTGGTTCCCCGAAAACTTCACATTAGTGAAGCAAGATTTATTCTCTAATATATAATAAAGGAAAAGCTCTATTATTTCAGCTAACCCAAATAACCATCCTCTAAAGTAAGCTTAGAAACTGCTAACTTTTAAATAACGTTATAGTATAAATATAAAATAAACAAAATTCTACTCTATGTTGCTAATCTTTATCGGGGATTTTTTATCAACTTCTCTACCTATAAATTCTGCTAAGATTAGTATCTATTATATATACAACCATATCTATAAAACAAAAACCACCCTATAAACAAAATTCTTTATTATAAGGAACTCGGCAAACATAAGCTCCGACTGTTTAACAAAAACATTGCCTCCCGATTCTATAATGAGAGGTTCATCCTGCCCAATGACTTTAAGTTTAATGGCCGCGGTACCCTGACCGTGCAAAGGTAGCATAATCACTTGCCCCTTAATTAGGGGCTGGCATGAAAGGACACACGAAAGCTTCCCTGTCTCATAATAACTAATAAAAATTAATCTTTAAGTGAAAAAGCTTAAATATAATTGCAGGACAAGAAGACCCCGTTGAGCTTCATTCTTAATAGATTAACCCAAATATTTATATATTTTAAACCTAAAAAAGAATTTAGTTGGGGTGACTAAGGAACATCAAAAACTTCCTTTTAATATTCAGGGCCCTCCCCCAAAAAATTTGACCCATAAAACATGATAAAAAAAATAAGCTACCACAGGGATAACAGGCTAATCTTTCTTAAGAGCCCAAATTGTCAGAAAGGATTGGCACCTCGATGTTGGCTTAGGGGCCCCTAATGGTGCAGAAGCCATAAAAGGTAGGTTTGTTCAACCTTTAAAACCCTACATGAGCTGAGTTCAGACCGGCGCAAGCCAGGTTAGTTTCTATCCTCAATCTCAATCATTTACATAATAGTACGAAAGGACCTTACTGTAATAAAATCTTTAAATCAATGAAAACATATAAATCTTTTTAAACTCCTCCTATAAACCAAAATTTAATAAGTTGGCAGAATAGTGCATTTGATTTAGGATCAAAATATAGAAATTCCATTCTACTTATTATCTCGCCACTCTAGTTTAATTTAGAACATTTGGTTTGCATCTAAAAAGTGGATTAATCCGAGTGACAAGGACTATTGTTTCGGAAACAATTGATTTTGAAAGTCAATAACAAAGGTTCAACTCCTTTATAATCCTATCTAAAGTGGCAGAAAAATGCATTAGGTTTAAGCCCTAATAATGAGACCCACCTCCTTAGATAATGCATCTCCTTATTTGTATTTTAATTAATTATTTAATAATCTTAATAGCTATAGCTTTCTTTACCCTTCTAGAACGAAAAATCCTTGGTTACATCCAAATCCGTAAAGGCCCAAACAAAGTTAGCTTAATAGGGTTACCTCAACCATTTGCAGATGCAATTAAACTTTTTACAAAAGAACTTTCACTTCCTACTGCCTCAAATCTCTACCCATTCATCTATAGCCCTATTATAGGCTTAAGATTAGCACTCCTTTTTTGATCTCTTTATCCTTATTCTTCTCCTCTATATTTCCCTATATATGGTGCTCTTTTATTTTTATGTATTTCCAGACTTAATGTTTACTCCACTCTAGCTGCAGGGTGAGCCTCAAACTCTAAATATGCTCTTTTAGGTGCAATTCGCAGAATTGCACAAACAATCTCATATGAAGTTAGAATAGCTCTTATCCTACTAAGAGCACTAATCCTTCTTCTATCCTTTAACTTAATCCTAATAACTTCTTCCCAATGATCCTCAATTGCCTTAATACTACCCCCCTTATTTATAATTTGATTTATTACCTCCTTAGCAGAAACAAACCGTACTCCTTTCGACCTATCAGAAGGGGAATCAGAACTAGTATCAGGTTTTAACGTAGAATTTAGAGCTGGAAGTTTTGCTCTTATTTTCATAGCAGAGTATACTAATATTCTTACCATAAGACTATTTACATCTATCTTTTTCTTTGGAATAATCCCTTTAAATATCTTTACAGATATTCCTTTAATTCTAAAAACCATATTTTTTGCTTTCCTTTTTATCTGGGTTCGAGGCACTCTTCCACGAATACGATATGATAAATTAATAAATTTAGCATGAAAAAGCTTCCTTCCTTTATCCCTTTCCATTATAATCCTTTCAACCTCAATAATAATTATTATCTAAGATACCGCGCCGGGCAAGAACGGATAACTCTGATGATGTTAAACACGAGAGCTATCTCTCCGATATCACCCACTAGAGAGCTGTTTAGCATTGGTCTTTTAACCCAAAGAAAATAAATTTTTTATTTCTAGTGAATGACAACCAGCCTATATCCCTTAATATTAGCTCTAGGACTCCCTCCTTTAGTATTTATACTAGCATGACTTCTAAGAAATCGCCCAATCCCGTCTATAAATAAACTTTCTCCATTTGAATGCGGATTTGATCCAAAAAACAACGCTCGTCTACCCTTTTCTCTCCGCTTTTTTCTCTTAGCTGTCCTCTTTCTAGTCTTCGATATTGAAATTGTTCTACTAATACCTATCCCCCTCGCACTATTTCTAAACCCAATACCTACCTTAGTAGGAAGGATAATTTCTCTCTTTATTTTAATTCTAGGATTAATTCATGAATGAAACGAAGGATCTTTAGATTGATCCTAACAAAATATGTCGGGGATAAGATATAACTTCTAATTATACCTTGAGACGTTCAACTCATCTCATATTTTTATGATAATTTTTGCTCCGGCTACCCCACTTTTTATCTCTACTCTAATTTTAAGAACGCTACTTTCAATCTCCGCCTCACATTGATTATTACTATGGTTAAGTCTTGAACTTAATCTCCTAAGATTTATTCCTATTATTATATCATCCAAATCCCTCCAAGAAACAGAAGGAGCCATTAAATACTTTATAGCTCAAGCCTTAGGCTCGGCCCTAATTCTATTAGGAGCCTTAATAATTTTTAATCCTTTTATTTACTCCCAAATCAGTATCCTTCCAATCATCCTAGGAGCTATAAACAAATTAGGACTTGCACCATGTCATTTCTGATTTCCTAATGTCATGGCCTCTATTTCCTGACTCTCCTGTATAATCCTCACAACCTGACAAAAAATTATTCCACTAATAATCTTAATTTCCCTTCCTTTATCTCAAATCTCTTTATTTTTAGCACTAACAGGCGTCCTTAGAAGCCTAGTAGGAGGAATTGGAGGAATAAATCAAACATCTTTACGTCCCTTATTAGCTTACTCATCAATTGGGCATCTAGGCTGAATAATATGTACCAGTACCGTTTCCTCATCAACAGCCATTATCTATTTCTGCTCATACATCCTAATTATCCTACCTATTATAATACTTCTTCTATATAAAAATATCTTTTCAAATATCCAACTATTTTCCACATATAAGTCTAAACTATCATTTCAATTATCTGCTGCAATTCTATTTTTATCTCTAGGAGGTCTCCCTCCCCTATTTGGATTTTTTCCCAAATGAATAGCCATTCAAACAATAACCTCAAGAGAAATATTACTGCTCCCCTTAATACTTATCTTAGGAGCCTTAATAAATTTATACTTTTACCTAAATCTGTCTTTTCCTATAATAATCAATTTCTTAAACCCTTCTTTTAAAAAAAAAAAAGAAAAGCTTCCGTACTCTATCCTTTCTGCCTTGATCTTAGGAATTAGGCCTATATCCTTATTTCTTATCTATGCGTTGACTATACTCAACTAATCATAAAGACATTGGAACCTTATATTTTCTAATTGGAATTTGAACAGGCCTAGTAGCCACTAGAATAAGACTCTTAATTCGTGCTGAACTAGGGCAACCTGGAACTCTCTTAGGAGACGACCAAATCTACAATTGCCTTATTACCGCACACGGCCTACTTATAATATTTTTTGTAGTCCTTCCTATTCTAATAGGAGGGTTTGGAAACTGATTAGTTCCCTTAATATTAGGTGCTCCAGATATAGCTTTCCCACGAATTAATAATCTAGGATTCTGATTAATCCCTCCTGCAGTAATTCTCCTAGTAATATCTGCTTTTATTGAAAAAGGAGCCGGTACAGGATGAACTGTCTATCCCCCATTAGCCTCTAACATTGCTCATGCAGGACCTTGTATTGACTTAGCTATTTTTGCTCTTCACCTATCCGGAATCTCTTCAATTTTAGCCTCTATTAATTTTATTACTACTGTAATAAATATACGATACAAAGGACTACGGCTCGAACGAGTTCCTCTATTTGTATGAAGAGTGAAACTAACCGCAGTTCTTCTTCTCCTCTCAATTCCAGTTCTTGCTGGAGGGCTTACTATACTTTTAACAGACCGAAACCTAAACACTTCTTTCTTCGACCCTGCTGGAGGAGGAGATCCAGTTTTATACCAACACTTATTTTGATTCTTCGGTCACCCCGAAGTTTACATTCTAGTCTTACCAGGATTCGGTTTAATCTCCCACTTAGTAGCCCATCATTCAGCAAAACTTGAACCATTTGGGTCTCTTGGGATAATTTACGCTATGATAGGAATCGGATTAATTGGATTCTTAGTATGAGCTCATCATATATTTACTATTGGAATAGACGTTGATACTCGAGCATACTTCACAGCAGCCACAATAATTATTGCTGTACCGACAGGAATTAAAGTATTTAGATGGCTAGCCACAATCCACGGATCAAAAATTAAATATGACACACCTATGCTTTGAGTCCTAGGATTTATCTTTCTATTTACAGTTGGTGGCCTTACCGGAATTGTAGTAGGAAATTGCTCTCTAGATATTATGATGCATGATACTTACTATGTAGTAGCCCATTTCCATTATGTATTAAGACTTGGAGCAGTATTTGCTATTTTTGGAGGACTTACACACTACTTCCCCCTATTTACTGGAGTAACACTCCATTCTCGATGATCCAAATCCCATTTTTTTATGATATTTACAGGAGTAAATCTAACCTTTTTCCCACAACATTTTCTAGGACTTAGAGGGATACCTCGACGTTACTCTGATTACCCAGATGTATATACAACATGAAATGTTCTTTCCTCAATCGGAGCATTTATTTCTTTTTCCTCTCTTCTATTCTTTATTTTCCTTATATGAGAAGCTTTAGCATCCCAACGAGGTGTCCTAGCATCTCCCCATATACCAACAGCTCTAGAGTGACAAGAAACACTTCCTTTAGACTACCATATATTCCAAGAAACTGGTTTAATTACTTCTCCTTCATTTTCAACTTCCTCCCTCTATAAACAGAAGCCATTTTTGGCATCTAACTGTTAATTAGAAGCTAGTCTCACGACCTGTTTAGATGGCCCATTGAGGACAATTAATATTTCAAGACGCTGCCTCACCTATCATAATTCAATTAGTAGCTCTCCATGATCATGCACTTACTATTATAATTATAGTAGTATCTTTAGTTCTTTATATATTATACAGAATTTTAACTAACAAATTTACTTGCCGTACTCTCCTAGAAGCACAAGAAATTGAAACCATCTGAACAGTCCTCCCCGCAACAATTTTAGTATTGCTCGCTCTCCCTTCTCTCCGCTTACTTTATCTTATAGACGAAATCTCTCAACCAACTCTTACAGTAAAAACAATTGGTCACCAATGATACTGAAGGTATGAATATTCAGATTTCTTAAACCTAGAATTTGACTCCTATATACTCCCTACGGAAGAACTTCAAGAAGGAGAGTTCCGTCTATTAGAAGTAGACCACCGAATAGTAATCCCTATACAAACAGAAGTACGTCTTCTAGTAACTGCAGCAGATGTAATTCATTCATGATGCGTCCCAAGCTTAGGAATTAAATTAGATGGCATCCCCGGCCGTTTAAACCAAACAACCTTATCAATCAACCGTCCAGGAATCTTTTATGGGCAATGTTCTGAAATATGCGGAGCTAATCATTCATTTATACCAATTGCCCTAGAAGTAATTGATCACCCTTCATTTACACAATGAGTAATAACATTTAGAGAATAGAATTCTAGTTAAATCATAATATAGGACTGTCAGCCCTAAGTTACTAATATAGTGAATTCTGCATGCCTCACTTAGCCCCCTTAAACTGATTACTACTCCCCCTTTTCTTTTTTTTTACCCTTCTTTTACTAATGTCTGTCAACTGATGAACGCAACTCACTTCAGTTCCCCAACTAAAAACAAAACAAAACCACTCTATATCTCCATGAAAATGAAACTAAAAAGATGGCCGAGTTATAGGCAGAAGATTGTAATCCTTCTCACGGGACCCCCCTCTTTTTACTTTCTCAGTATAAATTTGTACACTTGCCTTCCAAGCAATAAGTTTGAACTTCAAAGAAAGTAATGATCCGCCAACCCTTTCATGTATTAGAATATAGACCATGACCTTTTTTAGTTGCAATCGGGGTTTTAGCCATAACATGTGGTGCAGCAGCATGATTCCATAATCATGGAGCCTTATGTTTAATTATTGGATTAACCTTAACCACTTTAACCTCAATTATCTGATGACGAGATGTAATTCGAGAAGGCACCTATCTAGGATTCCACTCCTCAGTAGTTTCCAGTGGGCTACGATGAGCAATAATTCAATTCATTCTTTCTGAGGTCCTATTCTTTGCAGCCTTCTTCTGAGGATTTTTCCATAGAAGATTAGCCCCTACACCAGAGATTGGATGTACCTGACCTCCCACAGGAATCAACCCTATTAACCCCTTCTCTATCCCCCTCCTAAATACTGCAATTCTACTTGCTTCAGGTGTAACAGTAACATGAGCCCACCACAGAGTAATAAATAAATCACGTACTGAAACTCTCCAAGCCCTTACCCTAACAGTAATCTTAGGTATTTACTTTTCCTTTCTTCAAGCAGGAGAATATTTAGAAGCCCCATTTACTATTGCAGACAGAGCTTATGGTACCCTATTCTATGTTTGTACAGGATTCCATGGGATACATGTACTAGTAGGAACTATATTTCTTTCTGTATGTTTAATTCGAACATTTCTCTATCATTTTTCAGATGGGCATCACTTTGGGTTCGAGGCTGCAGCTTGATACTGACACTTTGTAGATGTTGTATGAATTTGCCTATATCTTTCAATTTACTGATGAGGTTCTTAACTTTGTAAAATAGTGTACGGAGCACGAAAGTCTTTGATCCTTTAAGCCTTGGTTCAATTCCATGATTTACAAATGACTTTATCTTTAACGATATCATTTATAGCAACTTTAACCTTCTCCCTGATACTTTCATTTAACCCAGTCACACAGGGAATTTTCATTCTCCTAATTTCTCTATCTGCTACAATAATACTTCTTCTCATATCTTCCTGGTATGCCATTATCTTATTTTTAATTTATATTAGAGGGATATTAGTAATATTTGCCTATTTTTCTGCCACTTCACAAAATTCAAAATTAGAGATCAGATTCTTATTCCCCTCTATAATTTTTATATTTTTAATACTCTTTACAACCTCTTCTTTTATCCCCCCACATTTAAATTCAAATTTCCACCTCTCCTTAACTAATTCACAAAGAGATTTATTTATCTCTTATAATATTCCTATTTTAACTTTTTTAATCACAACCCTTTTTCTAGCCTTAATCTGTATTGTAAAAATTTGTATTAAAGATAAAGGCCCATTACGACCTTTTATTTCTTATGTTTAAACCCCTCCGAAAAACGAACCCCATTTTAAAAATTCTAAATACTGCACTAGTTGACCTTCCGGCCCCTATTAATCTTTCAACCTGATGAAACTTTGGTTCTCTACTAGGCCTATGTTTAGTTCTCCAAATCGCCACAGGATTATTTTTATCTATACATTACGCTTCCAATATAGAAATTGCATTTTCTTCAGTAATTCATATCACCCGCGATGTTAATTATGGCTGATTTATTCGCGCACTCCATGCAAACGGAGCATCAGCATTCTTTCTATGTATATATCTTCATATAGGACGTGGACTTTACTACTCTTCTTTTAAATTAAAAGAAACATGAAATATTGGAGTAATTCTTTTTATCTTAACTATAGCTACAGCCTTCGTAGGCTACGTTCTCCCTTGAGGACAAATAAGTTTCTGAGGCGCTACTGTTATTACCAACTTATTTTCTGCTATCCCCTACATCGGTCAAGATTTTGTCCAATGGTTATGAGGAGGATTCAGGGTAAGAAATGCAACTCTAAACCGTTTTTTTGCATTTCACTTCCTCCTCCCATTCATTTTAGCAGCTATATCAGCTATTCACCTATTATTCCTTCATCAAACCGGGTCTAATAACCCCTTAGGTTTAAATAGAGATTCCGACAAAATCCCATTCCATATCTACTACTCAGTAAAAGATATTGTCGGTTTTATTGTCCTTCTGATAGCACTAATTACGTTCTGCCTTCTTTGTCCTAACCTTTTTATTGACCCCGATAATTTTCTTCCGGCAAATCCTCTAGTTACACCCACCCATATTAAACCAGAATGATATTTTCTTTGAGCATACGCTATTCTTCGCTCTATCCCCAATAAACTTGGTGGGGTATGTGCAATATTCTTAGCTATCCTTTTAATATTTACTCTACCATTTACTCCCCAACAACGACGAGGAAATCAATTTTATCTTCCAAATCAAATTCTATTTTGAGTATTTTCTATAAACTTTCTTCTTTTAACCTGAATTGGCGGATGTCCTGTTGAAGACCCATTTATTATACTAGGAGCCATATTTACTACATTCTATTTTATATTCTTCATTTTAAATCCTCTCTTCTTCTTTATATGAGACTCCCTTCTGTCCTCATCTAAATATAGCTTTAAGTTAATTTAAACTAAAGGTCTTCAAAGCCTTCAATGAAAATATTCAAGCTATGATGATAATAGACATCTTTTCTTCTTTCGACCCAGGGCTTAGAAATATTAATTCTACCTTATTTTGAGTTCCTGTAATTATGATTCCATTCATCCTAAATCTCTCCCTATGAGTCTCTCCTACCCGTATATTTTGGCTATCTTACAGTCCTATCAATTTAATTTTTCTTCAACTTTCACGAACATCTAGTATTCATCTAAAAGGGCTATCCTCCTTAATTTCTCCTCTCTTCATTTTTGTAATATTTACAAATTTTATAGGCCTAGTCCCCTATATATTTAGGGCATCAAGACATCTTCTCTTTACTCTCTCTTTCGCATTACCTCTTTGAATATCTTTAATTATCTCAGGAATTATCCATTCCCCCTCTTCCTTTGCCGCTAGCCTCCTCCCAAGAGGAGCACCTACATGACTAAACCCTTTCCTAGTCTTAATTGAAACTATTAGAATCTCTGTCCGTCCTTTAACTCTTGCTTTCCGACTTGCAGCAAATATAAGAGCCGGTCATATTGTCCTTAGACTAGTAGGCCTTTATGCTACTACAGCTTTCTTCACTAGTATTACCTCCTTTATCCTTTTAATGGGGATTCAAATTGGCTATTTTATATTTGAAGTCGCAATTTGCTCTATTCAGGCATATATTTTTTGTTTATTAATTTCTATATATGCAGATGATCACCCTTTATAAACAAATAGCTTAATAAAAGCATCCCGGTTTCGGCCCGCGAAGTGGAGATTTTTCCTTTGTTTTATATACATGTATATATATA